ACTTCCTGAATGGTCTGAGGATTTACAGGAATGGAATAGAGAGACCCATCTTAAATGTACCTCTAATGGCGTTCCATTATCCGAAACAGAATTTCCGAAAAATTGGTTAACAGACGGTATTCAGATAAAAATATTATTTCCTTTCTGTCTGAAACCTTGGCACAAATCGAAATTACGATCTTTTCAGAAAGATCTAATGAAAAAGAAAAAAGAAGAAAAAGATGATTTTTGTTTTTTAACAATTTGGGGAATGGAAACCGAACTTCCTTTTGGTTCCCCCCGTAAACGACCTTCCTTTTTTAAACCCATTTTGAAAGAATTTGAAAAAAAAATTGGAAAATATAAAAAGAAGTTTTTTCGAGCTTTAACAATTTTCAAAGGAAAAACAAAATTACTTCGACAAGTTTCAAAAAAAACAAAAAAGTGGATTGTTATTTTTATAAAAAAAATAAAAAAAAAATTTTCAAAAGTAAGGCCAATTCTCTTATTTAGATTACGAAAAGTAGAAGTATATGAATCGGGTCAAATTAAAGAAGAAAAAGATTCCAGAATAAGTAATCAGATAATTCACGAATCATTTAGTCAAATTGCATCTCCGAATTGGGCAAATTCTTCATTAACAGAAAAAAAACTGAAGGATCTAACCGATAGAACAAATACAATTCAAAACCAAATCCAAATAAAAAGAATCACAAAAGAGAAAAAAAAAGTAACTCCAAGAAAAAAAAATCTTAGTCTTAACAAAACAAGTTATAATGCTAAAAGATTCAAAAAATGGCAAATATTAAAAAGAAGAAATGCTCGATTAATCCGTAAATTACCATTTTTTTTGAAATTTTTCATTGAAAAAATATACACAGATATATTTTTATATATCATAAATATTCCCAGAAGAAATACAAAACTTTTTCTTGAATTAATAAAAAAAATTATTGATAAATCATCCATTTTCAATAATCCAAGAAAAAGAAACGAAGAAATAATTAATAAAAAAAAGAAAACTCCAGTTTCCTTTCTTTCGACTATAAAAAAAAAAAAGCCGTTTGATGATATTAGTAATATTAAAGCAAATTCACATTTTTTTTATGACTTATCATCTGTGTCACAAGCATATGTATTTTACAAATTATCACAAATTGAAGTTAGTAACTCGTTAAAATCTGTTGTTCCAGCATATCAAGGAATCGCCCCCTTTCTTAAGCCTAAAATAAAGGATTTTTTTGAAACACAAGGAGTGGTTCATTCAAAATTCGCAGATAAGAAACTTTTGAATTATGAAACAAATCAATGGAAAAACTGGTTAAGAAAACATTATCAATACCAGGTATCTCAAACCATCTGGTCTAGATTAATACTAGAAAAATGGCGAAATACAATTCATCAGCCTCGTATAGCTAAAAAGGTAAATTTAAACAAATGGCATTCATATGAAAAAGATCAATTAATTGATTCGAAACAACAATTTGAAGTATATTCATTATCTAATCAAAAAGATAATTTTAGAAAATACTATATATATGATCTTTTATCATATAAATTTCTTAGTTATGAAAATCAAGCAGAATGCTTTTTTTATAGATCTCCCTTTCAAGTAAATAAGAACCAAGAAATTTCTTATAACACGCCTACAGAAACCTTTTTCGCTATACTGAAGAACATCCCCATTAATAAAAATGGTCTAGGAAGGGTCGATATTATATATATGGCAAACCCGACCGATAGAAAATATTTCGATTGGAAAATTTTCCAATTTTATCTTAGGCAAAAAGTTGATATTGAGGCTTGGATACTAATCGATAGCAATAGGAATAAAAATACTCAAATTCATACTAATAATTCTCAAATAATTTCTAAAAAAGATCTTTTTTATCTTATAATTCCAGAAATCAATTTACCAAATTCGTACAAAGGATTTTTTGATTGGATGGGAATGAATGAAAAAATGCTAAAGCATTCCATATCGAATCTGGAACTTTGGTTCTTCCCAGAATTTGTATTACTTTATAAGACATATAAAATGAAACCTTGGTTTATACCAAGCAAATTACTTCTTTTAAATTTAAATAATCAAAAAATTGATGAAAGTAGAAGTTTTTTGATAGCATTGAATAAAAAGCACAAAAATCAAGAAGAAAAAGAACCTACAAGTCGAGGAGATCGGAGATCTGTTCTCTCACAACAAAAAAATATTGAAGAAATTTATGCAAGATCAGACGGGAAAAAGAAAAAACAATACAAAAGTAACACGGAAGCGGAACTCAATTTCTTCCTGAAACGTTATTTGCTTTTTCAATTGAGATGGGATGAGACTTTGAATCAAAGAATGATCAATAATATCAAGGTATATTGTCTCCTGCTTAAACTGATAGATCCAAGAAGAATTACTATATCCTCAATTCAAAAGAGAGAAATGAATTTGGATATAATGCTGATTCAGAAGCATTTAACTCTTTCAGAATTGATGAAGAAGGGAGTATTGATTTTCGAACCCATTTGTCTGTCTGTAAAAAAAGATGGACAATTTATTATGTATCAAACCATAGCTATTTCATTAGTTCATAAGAGTAAGCACCAAACGAATCAAAAATACCAAGAGCAGAGATATGTTTCTAACAAAAATTTTGATGAAACTATTTCACCACGCAAGAGAATAGCTGGAAATAGAGACAAAAATCGTGTTGATTTACTTGTTCCTGAAAATATTTTATCGTTTAGACGTCATAGAAAATTGAGAATTCTAATTTCTTTCAATTCAAACAATAGAAATTATATAGATGGAAATCTGGTATTTTGGAAAGGAAAGAACGTAAAAAACCGCAGCCAAGTTTTACAGGCCAATAACCATCTTAATAGAGAAAAAAATCAATTAATGAAATTAAAGCTCTTTCTTTGGCCTAATTATCGATTAGAAGATTTAGCTTGTATGAATCGTTATTGGTTTGATACCAATAATGGCAGTCGTTTCAATATGTTAAAGATACATCTGTACCCACGATTAAAAATTTGGGGATAATAGACTGTTTCTATATATCCTATACCCTACAATAGGATAGGGTATATAATTATAGGGTATAGGAAAGCAAACAAATAGACAAATCACATATCTTGTCTCACATTTCATTCTAGTATCCAATATGAAATGAATCAATAAAATCTTCTTCATTTTAGGTCTAAATTCTTCGATGCAAAAATGTACCAATCTTTTTCTATTCCTATCTAATTAATCCAATTTTATATTGGATTGATTGATAGGAATTCAGAAAATTAGGATTTCCTAAAAAAATTGGAATTGGAATTCGATTATTGTATTCAAATTAATAGCATTATTATTATTACTGATCAGTAAAATCCATATCTGTAAAAAGGAGGGGGGGATTTTTTTTATGGTAAAAAATTCATTCATTTCGGTTATTTCTCAAAAAGAAAATGAAGAAAACAAGGGGTGCGTTGAATTTCAAGTATTAAGTTTCACCACTAAGATAAGGAGACTTACTTGGCATTTGGAATTGCACAAAAAAGACTTTTCCTCTCAGAGAGGTTTGAGAAAGATTTTGGGAAAACGTCAACGGCTGCTGGCCTATTTGTCAAAAAAAAATAGAGGACGCTATAAAGAATTAATCGGTAAGTTGGATATTCGAGAGATAAAAACTCGTTAATTTGAAGCGTGATACCGTTTGAGCTTAGTCGTTTTAATTTTGATAAACCTCTTTTTACTTTCAGCAATGCACGGAAGAATGACTTGGGAAAAACTTATGATTGCACCAACTACAAGAAAAGACCTCATGATAGTCAATATGGGCCCTCACCACCCATCAATGCATGGTGTTCTTCGACTGATCGTTACTCTCGATGGTGAAGATGTTATTGACTGTGAACCAATATTGGGTTATTTACATAGAGGGATGGAGAAAATTGCGGAAAATCGAACAATTATACAATATTTGCCTTATGTGACACGCTGGGATTATTTAGCTACTATGTTCACAGAAGCAATAACTGTAAATGGACCTGAACAGCTGGGCAACATTCAAGTACCTAAAAGGGCTAGCTATATCAGAGCTATTATGTTGGAGTTGAGTCGTATCGCTTCCCATCTGTTATGGCTTGGCCCTTTTATGGCAGATATTGGAGCACAGACCCCCTTCTTCTATATTTTTCGAGAACGAGAATTAATTTATGACCTATTCGAAGCTGCTACCGGTATGCGTCTGATGCATAATTATTTTCGTATCGGAGGAGTCACCGCTGATCTACCTCATGGCTGGATAGATAAATGTTTGGATTTTTGTGATTATTTTTTAACTGGGGTTGCTGAATATCAAAAGCTTATTACGCGCAATCCTATTTTTTTAGAACGAGTTGAAGGCATAGGCATTATTGACGGAGAAGAAGCACTAAATTGGGGTTTATCGGGGCCAATGCTACGAGCTTCCGGAATACAATGGGATCTTCGTAAAGTAGATCGTTATGAGTGTTACGACGAATTTGATTGGGAGATTCAATGGCAAAAAGAAGGGGATTCATTAGCTCGGTATTTAGTACGAATCAGTGAAATGACAGAATCCATAAAAATTATCCAACAGGCTCTGGAAGGAATTCCAGGGGGGCCCTTTGAGAATTTAGAAAGCCGACGCTTTGATAGAATAAAAGACCCTGGATGGAATGATTTTGAATATCGATTTATTAGTAAAAAACCTTCTCCAACTTTTGAATTGGCCAAACAAGAACTTTATGTAAGAGTCGAAGCACCAAAAGGAGAATTGGGAATTTTTCTGATAGGAGATAGGAGTGTTTTTCCTTGGAGATGGAAAATTCGACCACCGGGTTTTATCAACTTGCAAATTCTTCCACAGCTAGTTAAAAGAATGAAATTGGCTGATATTATGACGATATTAGGTAGCATAGATATCATTATGGGAGAAGTTGATCGTTGAAATGATAATTGATACAACAGAAATACAAGCCATCAATTCTTTTTGCAGATTGGAATCCTTACAAGAAGCATACGAGATCATATGGATGCTTGTTCCTATTTTTATTCTTGTATTAGGAATTACACTGGGTGTACTAGTAATTGTTTGGTTAGAAAGAGAAATATCTGCAGGGATACAACAACGTATTGGCCCCGAATACGCGGGGCCTTTGGGAATTCTTCAAGCTTTAGCAGATGGTACAAAACTACTTTTCAAAGAGAATCTTCTTCCATCTAGAGGGGATACTCGCTTATTCAGTATCGGGCCGTCGATAGCAGTCATATCCATTTTACTAAGTTATTCAGTAATTCCTTTTAGTTATCGCTTTATTCTAGCCGATCTTAGTATTGGTGTTTTTTTATGGATCGCCATTTCAAGTCTTGCTCCCGTTGGACTTCTTATGTCGGGATATGGATCAAACAATAAATATTCCTTTTTAGGTGGATTAAGGGCTGCTGCTCAATCAATTAGTTATGAAATACCATTAACTCTGTGTGTATTGTCAATATCTCTACGTGTGATTCGGTAAGACATAAAATTTCCCATATTTCAGAAAGTTAAATGATTTGAATATTTACATTATTGGGTTGATGAATTTAACCAGATAGTTATATGAGTGAAAAAAAAATGGCTTCAAAATTTGCTGTTAAAGGAATTCAATCTCATTTCCTATGTACAAGAATTAAGTGAAAGTAAACAGAAGCAGTCAAGACTGTTTACCCCGAGATTGGTTGATTAGTCACCATGGCTTGAAGCGGGTTCAAAAGATCAACCATATGGGGTTTTTACTATACTATTACCATAGATGTATTACCTTACTAATGAGAGATTCCAAAAAAAATGAGTGGATGGTTAGGAACACCAAGATACACAAAGGATTAGTAATGGAGATTCGGTAAATTATCCAATAGGATATTTTTTTTATAGAAAAAGAATTCGAATTGGGGCCTAAAATTAGTAGAAATGATTAAGAAGTACTCCCCTCGATTTCGATCCAGAGTATGTTCCTATCCACTGATTAAGTAAATAACTATCAAGAACGAAGAAATCTTTTACTTTGCATTTTTCTGAGAAAGGAGAAGAGGAACGAAATAAAACCAAAAGACTTGAATTACAAAATTTTTTTTTTTCATTCAAGGATAAAGTTTTTAATAAAAAAATAAAAATGAAAATTTTTAAAAGATGAGATCAATTCCGAAGCACTTTTTATTAAAAATCTAGCAGACAGAATTCCATTGGTATAATTCTAGGCCTTAGGATAAGAGTTTGATTCTATATCGATCCTACAAACACATTAAGATATTAAGATAAATAATGTTGAAAGATATGTAGATTTAGTTGTAACTGTGACCTATGAGGAGCCGTATGGGTGAAAATCTCATGTACGGTTCTGTAATAGCGACGGTAAGAGTGATGTTATCGTCGACTATGATTATCTAACAGTTTAAGTACAGTTGATATAGTTGAAGCACAATCAAAATACGGTTTTTGGGGATGGAATCTGTGGCGTCAACCTATAGGGTTTATCGTTTTTCTAATTTCTTCTCTAGCCGAGTGCGAGAGATTACCTTTTGATTTACCAGAAGCCGAAGAAGAATTAGTAGCAGGTTATCAAACAGAATATTCAGGTATCAAATTTGGTTTATTTTATGTTGCTTCGTATCTAAATTTATTAGTTTCTTCATTATTTGTAACAGTTCTTTACTTGGGGGGTTGGAATCTTTCTATTCCATACCTATTCGTTCCCGAGTTTTTTAACATAAATAAAAGAAGTAAAGTTTTTGGAATAATAATTGGTATCTTTATTACATTAGCTAAAACTTATTTGTTCTTGTTCATTTCTATTGCAACAAGATGGACTTTACCGAGACTGAGAATGGACCAACTATTAAATCTTGGTTGGAAATTTCTTTTACCTATTTCTCTAGGCAATTTATTATTAACAACTTCGTCCGAACTTCTTTCATTGTAAAGGAATAGAATATTCTATTCTTTACAACTTATCTCAAACAAGAAAAAGAAACAAGTAAAATTCTTTATATATATTCAAATATGTTCGCTATGCTAACTCAGCTGTTGAACTCTGGTCAACAAACAATACGAGCTGCCAGGTCCATTGGTCAAGGTTTCATGATTACCTTGTGCCACGCAAATCGTTTACCCATAACTATTCAATATCCCTACGAAAAATTGATCACATCAGAACGTTTCCGGGGTAGAATACACTTTGAATTTGATAAATGCATTGCTTGTGAAGTATGTGTTCGTGTATGTCCTATAGATCTACCCGTTGTAGATTGGAAATTGCAAACCGATATTCGAAAGAAACAATTACTTAATTACAGTATTGATTTTGGAATCTGTATATTTTGTGGTAATTGCGTCGAGTATTGTCCAACAAATTGTTTATCAATGACTGAAGAATATGAACTTTCTACCTATGATCGTCACGAATTGAATTATAATCAAATAGCTTTAGGTCGCTTACCGGCATCAATAATTGAAGATTATACAATTCGAACAATTTCTTTGAATTTACCTCAAATAAAAAATGTATAAAAATGTATAAAACCCTCGATTCACAAAACATTTACAAATTCAAAATCAAAATACTTTTGGATCGAAAGGACAGGGCTTGGTCAATACAAAAGGACGGTTGGTGAGAATCGTGGCTTCATTTTAATTAAAAATTGATTTCTATTCGAATAGTGATTTGAAAATATGAAAATAGAAAGTTTCAACCTCTGCTTTCGAGGATAAGAGTAGTCCAATACTTTATTTACAGCGATCCAAATCACCCCGATTCAAATTTAATTCAATTAAGAAGTATCCTAAAAAAAGGGATAACTTCTTTTTTCCTGGTCAAGTCAAAAAAGGCATGAAATTTTTCTATTTTTTTTTATAAAATCAAATGGATTTACCTGGACCAATACATGATTTTCTTTTAGTCTTTCTGGGATCGGGTCTTATATTAGGAAGTCTGGCAGTAGTATTACTTCCGAATCCAATTTATTCGGCCTTTTCATTGGGATTGGTTCTTTTTTGTATATCCTTATTCTATATTCTATCGAACTCATATTTTGTAGCTGCCGCGCAACTCCTTATTTATGTAGGAGCTATAAATGTTTTAATCATTTTTGCTGTGATGTTTATGAATGGTTCAGAATATTACAAAGATTTTCATCTTTGGACTGTTGGGGATGGAGTTACTTCAATGGTTTGTACAAGTCTTTTTATTTCACTAATTACTACTATTCCCGATACGTCCTGGTATGGGATCACTTGGACTACAAAATCAAATCAGATTCTAGAACAAGATTTGATAAGTAATAGTCAAAAAATTGGAATTCATTTAGCAACAGATTTTTTTCTTCCGTTTGAACTCGTTTCAATAATTCTTTTAGTCGCCTTAATAGGTGCTATTGCTATAGCTCGTCAATAAGAAATCTTTAAAACAGTTAATTCAACTAGAATCGACGCAAAAGGATGTTCTAATTTGTTAATGGGAAGTTAATTTGAATTTCTGTCTAATGTAGAATTGAAAAATTTTACTTTTATTACCAATCTATTCCATTGTTCCATATTTGGTAAAATCAAATGGATTGGATTATTGTTCAGATTAAAATCAATTAAAATTGATAAGGAGGTGGTTAATGATGCTAGAACATATACTTGTTTTGAGTGCCTATTTATTTTCTATTGGTATCTATGGATTGATCACAAGTCGAAATATAGTTAGAGCCCTTATGTGTCTTGAACTTATATTAAATTCCGTTAATATCAATTTTGTAACATTTTCTGATATTTTTGATAATCGTCAATTAAGAGGAGATATTTTCGCAATTTTTGTTATAACTATTGCAGCCGCCGAAGCAGCTATTGGACCTGCTATTGTTTCATCAATTTATCGTAACAGAAAATCAACTCATATTAACCAATCTAATTTGTTGAATAAATAGTATTCATCATATAGGTAAAAATTTGAATATTAATAAATAAATTTTAATTTGCGAGTTTGGTATAGGTAAGGTATGATCGTGGTTGCAAAAAAATAAGAAATCAAAGTATTTTTGACCTCCCTCATAAATCAATTCGGAAGTAAATTGATTCTGATCACTCATTGATTCGTTTAGAATCTAACTAGAGGATTCGTTTATAAGTTAGTTTACTAAACTGAAAATTTATGACGTTAAAAAATGTATAGATCCAATGTCACATTCAGTAAAGATTTATGATACATGTATAGGATGTACTCAATGTGTCCGGGCGTGCCCCACGGATGTATTAGAAATGATACCCTGGGACGGATGTAAAGCTAAACAAATTGCTTCTGCTCCAAGGACTGAGGACTGTGTTGGTTGTAAGAGATGTGAATCCGCCTGTCCTACGGATTTTTTGAGTGTTCGAGTTTATTTATGGCATGAAACAACTCGCAGTATGGGTCTAGCTTATTGATACATTCCATAAAACTCTACTGGAGTCCATAGTCCATTTTCTTTTTTTTTTACCGACAAGGTCCGTGCTCAAAATCGAATTTAATTGAGCACGGATTTTTCTGGCCCAAGTCTATCTTGTCTTTACCACGAACCATTTTCCCTGCTTAACAATAATTGTAGTTTTGCCAATATTTGCGGGTTGCTTTATTTTTGTTCTTCCGCATAGGGGAAATAGAGTAATACGTTGGTATACTATATGTATGTGTATTTTAGAACTTCTTCTAACGACTTATGCATTCTGCTATCATTTTCAACCGGATGATCCATTAATCCAACTAACGGAGGATTATAAATGGATCCATTTTTTTGATTTCCATTGGAGATTAGGAATAGATGGACTCTCTATAGGACCCATTTTACTGACGGGATTCATCACTACTTTAGCTACTTTAGCGGCTTGGCCAGTTACTAGAGATTCTCGATTATTTCATTTCCTGATGTTAGCAATGTACAGTGGGCAAATAGGATTATTTTCTTCTCGAGATCTTTTACTTTTTTTCCTCATGTGGGAGTTAGAATTAATTCCCGTTTATCTACTTGTATCCATGTGGGGAGGAAAAAAACGTCTGTACTCGGCTACAAAATTTATTTTGTACACGGCGGGGGGTTCTATTTTTCTTTTAATGGGAGTTCTGGGTATCGGTTTATTTGGTTCTACGGAACCAACATTAAATTTTGAAATATTAACTAATCAGGCCTATCCTGTGGCCTTGGAAATAATTTTTTATATTGGATTTTTTCTTGCTTTTGCTGTCAAATTGCCAATCATACCCCTACATACATGGTTACCAGATACCCATGGAGAGGCACATTATAGTACTTGTATGCTTCTAGCTGGAATCTTATTAAAAATGGGAGCATATGGATTCGTTCGGATAAATATGGAATTATTTCCTCACGCTCATTCTATATTTTCTCCTTGGTTAATAATAGTCGGCGCAATGCAAATAATCTATGCAGCTTTGATATCTCTTGGTCAACGGAATTTAAAAAAAAGAATAGCGTATTCCTCTGTATCTCATATGGGTTTCATAATTATAGGAATTAGTTCTATCACGGATATGGGGCTCAATGGAGCCCTTTTACAAATAATCTCTCATGGATTTATTGGTGCTGCGCTTTTTTTCTTGGCTGGAACGACTTATGATAGAATACGTCTTGTTTATCTTGATGAAATGGGTGGAATAGCTATTCCAATGCCAAAAATATTCACGATGCTCAGTAGCTTTTCGATGGCCTCTCTTGCATTACCGGGTATGAGTGGTTTTGTTGCCGAATTAATAGTCTTTTTTGGACTAATTACTAGTCCAAAATATCTTTTAATGACAAAACTACTAATTACTTTTGGAATGGTAATTGGAATGATATTAACTCCTATTTATTTATTATCTATGTTACGCCAGATGTTTTATGGATATAAAATATTTAATGGTCCAAACTCTTATTTTTTGGATTCTGGGCCGCGAGAGTTATTTCTTTTGATCTCTATTTTTTTACCTGTACTTGGTATTGGTATGTACCCTGATTTCGTTCTTTCACTATCAGTTGAAAGGGTTGAAGTTATTCTATCTAATTCTTTTTATAGATAGTTTTTCTTTTTTTATTCATAAAAAAAGAAAAACTATCTTATCATTTACAAAAATGTTTAATAAGAAAAACAAAGGCTCTTTCTTCTTCTCTTGCGTTAAGTAAGAAAATAATTTGAACTGGCGAGAACCCAGCGAATCACTACCATCGTTTGAATTTGATTCGCTGGGTTCTCGCCAGTTCAAACAAAGATTTTTATCTCATATGCGTTGTTATACTTTTTTATTCATAAAATCCCCTTTTTATTCAATTCGATGTTAATGTAAATGAACCATAACTATGTAATCCTATTCCTAATAGATTGACTCCAAAATAGCATATCCAAATTATAAGAAATCCAATAGACGCTACAATTGCTGAATTTGTACCCTTGAATTTTATATTTGTTCGAGTATGTAAATAAATTGCAAATATGACCCAAGTAATAAAAGCCCAAGTTTCTTTTGGGTCCCAACTCCAATAGGATCCCCATGCTTCATTAGCCCATACTGCTCCAGAAAGAATTCCTATGGTTAAAAAGATAAATCCTAGACTAATAATCCGATAACTCCAATAATCCAATTGTTGAATCAACTGCAACCTGTAATAATTCTTCGGAAAATTTTTTTTTTGTAAAACATTTCTTCGTTCATTCATGTATTCGATTTCCCCAAGGAAAAATGACTCATTTAAATTTAAAAAATGATTATTCGTAGTTCTCGTTTTTCTAACTGTAATAACTAGAAGTGATACTGATAATAATGATCCACATAAAAGGGCCGCATAGCCTAATATCATCATACTTACGTGCATTATTAGCCATTCGGATTGAAGAGCGGGTACTAATATTGCGGATTCTTGTATTTCAGTTAAAAGGCCTGAAGTAACAAAGCCTTGGAAAAAAATAGCACTTGGACCAATTATTGTGCTTAGAAGATTTTGATTTTTTTTGAACCATGGAACTATATAAATAAAGGAAAAACTCCATGAAAGAAAGATTAATGATTCATATAAATTGCTTAGTGGAAAATGTCCCGAAAAAATCCAACGAGAAATTAATAATCCTGTTATACAGAAAAAAGTTATTATCATACCCTTTTTGGATGAATCATATAGTTTTATGATTTCATCGATTAAAAAGGTTATCAAATGAATTGTAATTATAATTGAAAGGGTCGAAAAAGAAATATGAGTTAATATATGTTCTAAAGTTGAAAATATCATAAAAGGGGAATTCTTTAATTATAAAAAAAAATCCGAAATTGAATTCATTTTCATTATTTTCATTATAGGATATATTTTCCTTTTTTTTTAGGAGATGATATGCCGCCACTCGGACTCGAACCGAGATGCTCTAGCACTGCTTCCTAAGAGCAGCGTGTCTACCAATTTCACCATAGCGGCCTGGCTTGACCTGATAATAGCCTATGAATAAGGAATCGTCTAGATTTACAAATTCAATTGGGTGCAATTTTTTTTAGGAAAGATTGAATTTACTGAATCAAATTTAGTTCAAATAGCTATTTAAAGGTTCATTATTTTTGTTTAGGGTTTTTGTTTTATTGTGTATTTTATACTCGTCTCAACTTGAACTCCTGGAAAACTAGATAATCGTACTATTACTATTAAAGTATGGAACCCCCCCCAAAAAAAAATCTTTTTTTTTTTCAATTCGTTAAGGTAAACAGAAGAATTTTTATTCTCCAGATTCTAATCTAAGAGGGGGATGAATCCCATTCCCTATTGAGTTAATCAATAAGAAATGGAATTCATCAATTTGATTTTTCGAAATGAAATGAGTCACTTTTTGAGCCAGGCCAATTTAGGTTATTCCAATGGATTATGTTTTATTACTTAGTCTTAGTTTATTTTACTTAGTTTATTTGTTTGTCGCACAAAAAAACTTTTTGAATTCCCCGTATAAAGAGATTTCCCCAAGGAAAACGCTTTTAACGCTGCGCAATACCCCTTCTGTTTCCAAAAATTTTTACGAATACGCTTTTTTGATGCAGAAGTACGTTTTTTTGGAACTGCCATTTAAATAAAAATTAATATATTTTTTGTTGGTATAGCTGGATGTGAAAGACATCTATTGTTCATATTGTTAAAAAAGGATCTGTGTTTTTCTAATTCATCATTATGTATTTCTTTTCTAGATAATATTTTTTTTTTCTAAAAATCTATAAAAATATAAAAGAAAATAAGATGGGTGAATGATATGGGAATATCACAGAAAATATTACTAAAAATAGAAAAAAAAAAGAATAATATTTTTAGTAACTTGTCAAACTCGGCACAAATATGCCCAATTTGACTTGAATTTTCAAATTCCTAGGAGACTAGGAATTAATCTCTTTCTGTCATATGATTTGACCAATTGTAACCTCTTCATTTGAATATTTGAAATATTTACCAGAAATTCAGAAAAAATAAGTATAAGTAATAAAAAGAAATAAAAATTAAAAAATTATATTTAAGTTAGGTTAAGGTAGTGGCTATCTTCATTTTTTTATTGACTCCTTTCAAAAAAGAAGTAAGGTCCGGTGAATCAGAAAGAATTAATATTAACTAAGAATTAAAAAACTTTTTTATGGAACAGACATATCAATATGCGTGGATTTTGCCTTTCGTTCCACTTCCAGTTCCTATGTTAATAGGAGTTGGACTTCTTCTTTTTCCGACAGCAACAAAAAATCTTCATCGTATATGGGCCTTTCCAAGTGTTTTATCGTTAAGTATAGTCATGCTTTTTTCAACGAATTTGTCTATTCAGCAAATAAATAGCAATTCCATCTATCAATATGTATGGTCTTGGACCCTCGATAATGATTTTTCTTTAGAATTTGGCTATTTGATTGATCCACTTACTTCTATTATGTCGATGTTAATCACTACTGTTGGAATTATGGTTCTTATTTATAGTGATAATTATATGGCTCACGATCAAGGATACTTGAGATTTTTTTCTTATATGAGTTTTTTCAGTACTTCCATGGTGGGATTAGTTACTAGTTCAAATTTGATACAAATTTATATTTTTTGGGAATTGGTTGGAGTGTGTTCCTATCTATTAATAGGGTTTTGGTTCACACGACCTACTGCGGCAAATGCTTGTCAAAAGGCGTTTGTAACGAATCGTTTGGGGGATTTTGGTTTATTATTAGGAATTTTAGGTTTTTATTGGATAACCGGTAGCTTTGAATTTCGGGATTTATTCGAAATACTCACTAACTTGATTTATAATAATGAAGTCAATTTTCCATTTGTTACTTTGTGTGCTGCTCTATTATTTGCCGGTGCAGTTGCTAAATCTGCACAATTTCCTCTTCATGTGTGGTTACCTGATGCGATGGAGGGACCCACTCCTATTTCGGCTCTTATACATGCTGCGACTATGGTAGCAGCGGGAATTTTTCTTGTAGCTCGCCTTCTTCCTCTTTTCATAGTTCTACCTTATATAATGAATTTAATCGCGTTGATAGGCGTAATCACACTATTTTTAGGAGCTACTTTAGCTCTTGCTCAAAAAGACATTAAGAGGGGGTTAGCCTATTCCACAATGTCTCAATTGGGTTATATGATGTTAGCTCTAGGAATGGGGTCTTATCGAAGTGCTTTATTTCATTTGATTACTCATGCTTATTCCAAAGCATTATTATTCTTAGGGTCTGGATCCGTTATTCATTCAATGGAAACTATTGTTGGTTATTCTCCTGATAAGAGTCAGAATATGGTTCTTATGGGTGGGTTAACAAAACATGTACCGATTACCAAAACCTCGTTTTTATTAGGTACACTTTCTCTTTGTGGTATTCCACCTCTTGCTTGTTTTTGGTCCAAAGATGAAATTCTTAATGATAGTAGGTTGTATTCGCCAATTTTCGCAATAATAGCTTGGGCTACAGCGGGATTAACTGCATTTTATATGTTTCGGATCTATTTACTTACTTTTGAGGGGCATTTAA